TTCCTCTATTCAATCCTTTTCCTTCTTCTTGTTGCTGGATATCTCGTTCGTACACATCTTCTCTTTATTTCCCGGGCCTCTAGTGAGTTACAGACAGAGTTCGAGAAGGTCAAATCTTTGATGATTCCATCATCTATGATTGAGTTGCGAAAACTTCTGGATAGGTATCCTACATCTGAACCGAATTCTTTCTGGTTAAAGAATATCTTTCTAGTTGCTCTGGAACAATTAGGAGATTCTCTAAAAGCAATACGGGGTTCTGCTGCTGGCGTCAACATGCTTGGTCCCGCTTATGGGGTCAAATCAATACGTTCTAAGAAGAAATATTTGAATATCGATCTCATCAATATCGTCGATCTCATACCAAATTCCATCAATCGAATCACTTTTTCGCTAAATACGAGACACCTAAGTCATACAAGTAAAGAGATCTATTCATTGATAAGAAAAAGAAAAAGCGTGAACGAGGGTTGGATTGATGATAAAATAGAATCCTGGGTCGCGAACAGTGATTCGATTGGTGATGAAGAAAGAGAATTCTTGGTTCCGTTCTCCACCTTAACGACAGAAAAGGGGATTGATCCAATTCTATGGAGTCTGACTCATAGTGATCATTTATCAAAGAATGACTCTGGTTATCAAATGATTGAACAACCGGGAGCAATTTACTTACGATACTTAGTTGACATTCATAAAAGGTATCTAATGAATTATGAGTTCAATACATCCTGTTTAGCAGAAAGGCGGATATTCCTTGCTCATTATCAGACACTCACTGATTCACAAACTTCGTGTGTGGCTACTCGTTTTCATTTCCCATCTCATGGAAAACCCTTTTCGCTCCGCTTAGCCTTATCCCCCTCTAGGGGTATTTTAGTGATAGGTTCTATAGGAAGTGGACGATCCTATTTGGTCAAATACCTAGCGACAAACTCCTATGTTCCTTTCATTACGGTATTTCTGAACAAGTTCCTGGATAACAAGCCTAAAGGTTTTCTTATTGATGATATCAATATTGATGGTAGTGACGATATTGATGCTAGTGACGATACCGATCGTGACCTTGATACGGAGCTGGAGCTGCTAACTAGGATGAATGCGCTAACTATGGATATGATGCCGGAAATAGACCGATTTTATACCACCCTTCAATTCGAATTAGCAAAAGCAATTTCTCCTTGCATCATATGGATTCCAAACATTCATGATCTAGATGTGAATGAGTCGAATTACTTACCCCTCGGTCTATTATTGAACCATCTCTCCAGGGATTGTGAAAGATGTTCCGCTAGAAATATTCTTGTTTTTGCTTCGACTCATATTCCCCAAAAAGTGGATCCCGCTCTAATAGCTCCGAATAGATTAAATACGTGCATTAAGGTACGAAGGCTTCTTATTCCACAACAACGAAAGCACTTTTTCACTCTTTCATATACTAGGGGATTTCACTTGGAAAAGAAAATGTTCCATAATAATGGATTCGGGTCCATAACCATGGGTTCCAACGCACGAGCTCTTGTAGCACTTACCAACGAGGCCCTATCGATTAGTATTACACAGAAGAAATCAATTATAGACACTAATACAATTAGATCCGCTCTTCATAGACAAACTTGGGATTTGCGATCCCGGGTAAGATCGGTTCAGGATCATGGGATCCTTTTCTATCAGATAGGAAGGGCTGTAGCACAAAATGTACTTCTAAGTAATTGCCCCATAGATCCTATATCTATCTATATGAAGAAGAAATCATGTAACGAAGGGGATTCTTATTTGTACAAATGGTACTTTGAACTTGGAACGACCATGAAGAAATTAACGATGCTTCTTTATCTTTTGAGTTGTTCTGCCGGATCGGTCGCTCAAGACCTTTGGTCTCTACCCGGATCCGATGCAAAAAATGGGATCACTTCTTATTCTTATGGACTCGTTGAGAATGATTCGGATCTAGTTCATGGCCTATTAGAAGTAGAAGGCGCTCTGGTGGGATCTTCACGGACAGAAAAAGATTGCAGCCAGCTTGAGAATGATCGAGTGACATTGCTTCTTCGGTCCGAACCGAGGAATCTCTCAGATATGATGCAAAACGGATCTTGTTCTATCCTTGATCAGAGATTTATCTATGAAAACTACGAATCGGAGTTTGAAGAGGGGGAGGGAGAAGGACCCCTTGACCCGCAACAGATAGAGGAGGGTTTATTCAATCACATAGTTTGGGCTCCCAGAATATGGCGCCCTTGGGCCTTTCTATTTGATTGTATCGAAAGGCCCAATGAATTGGGATTTCCCTATTGGGCCGGGTCATTTCGGGTCAAGCGGATCATTTATGATGAAGAGGATGAGCTTCAAGAGAATGATTCGGGGTTCTTACAGAATGGAACCGTGCAGTACCAGACAAGAGCTAGATCTTCCAAAGAACAAGGCCTTTTTCGAATAAGCCAATTCATTTGGGACCCAGCAGATCCATTCTTTTTCCTATTCAAGGATCCGCCCCCCGGCT